GATTAAGAAAAAATTCGAAGTACTTTTCTTTCGGTTTCTTGCTAAACCCGCGTTTAGATAGAGTCTCCCTTTGGGAAGTCAGAAGAAGCCCCGTTGACATCTCTTCATCTGCAAAGAATTCTCGATGTGAAAACAGAAAGACAGAGAGCTCATCGTTGAATATGTAAAAGAGTGGATCTCCAGGGTCCCAAATGAATTGGCCTTTTCGAAAAAAGACTTGTTCTTGGGAAGATCTATCTCGTCCCGGGTACTCCATGGTTTCACTCTGCAAGAACTCCCAATCATTCTCTTGAAGCTCATCCTCTTCATCATATCCATCATCCCCTTCACCATAAAATGCATACTCAAAATATTCATCATTAACTTCATCAGAAATGATCGGCTTGCCCCGAAATGACCTGGCCCAATAGGGAAATTCCAATTCATTGGGCCTTTCGATCCAATCAAATAGAAAGCCCCAAGATTGCCATATTCTAGGAGCCCAAACTATGTGATCGACTGCATCCTCCGCTAACTGTTGCGGGTCGGTGCCTTCTGCCCATTCTTTAAACTCCGATTCATAGAGAAATCTACGATCAAAGATAGAACGAGATCCATTTTCCATCATCTCTAAGGGATTCCTTGGTTCGGGCCGAAGAAGCGAGGATCCCACCAAAGCGCCTTCTACTACTTCTAATAGGCCATCAACTAGATCAGAATCCGTCTCAACGAGTCTATAAGAAGTGATCCAATTTTTTTCATCGGGTCCGGGTAGAGACCAAAGATCTTGAGCGATCGATCCGGCAGAACAACTCAAAAGATAAAGAAGTATCGTTAATTTCTTCATGTTCGTTCCAAGTTCGAAGAACCATTTGTACAAATAAGGATCCCCTTCGTAACATGATTGCTTCTTCATATAGATAGATATAGGATCTATAAGGCAGCAATTATTTATAAGTACATTTTGTGCAACAGCCCTTCCTATCTGATAGAAAAGGATCCCATGATCCGGAACCGGTCTTACATGGGCTCGCAACTCCCAAGTTTGTCTATGAAGAGCGAATCTAATTGTATTAGTGTCTATAATTGATTTCTTCTGTGTAATACTAATCGATAGGGCCTCATTGGTAATTGCTACAAGATCTCGTGCATTGTAACCCATGGCTATGGACCCGAATCCATTAGTATGGAACATTTTCTTTTCCAAGTGAAATCCCCTAGTATATGAAAGGGTGAAAACGTGCTTTCGTTGTTGTGGAATAAGAAGCCTTCGTATCTTAATGCATGTATTTAATTTATTCGGAGCTATTAGAGCGGGATCCACTTTTTGGGGAATATGAGTCGAAGCAATAACAAGAATATCTCTAGTGGACCGTCTTTCACAATCCCCGGAGAGATAGTTCAATAATAAACCGAGGGACTCCGACTCATCCACATACAGATCATGAATGTTTGGAATCCATACTATGCAAGGAGACATTGTTCTTGCCAATTCGAATTGCAAGTTGATAGAAGCTAGGTCTATTTCCAACTCGATGATATACCTAAGCATCTCATCATCCACCGTATACTCCTCCCTCAGCTCCGGGTCCGAGTCCAAGTTCGAATAAATAGAGTCGCGATCATCAATACCATCAATATCCACATCTTTAAGCGCACCCATATAGTCCTTAGCAGGATCGCTATCATCATCAATACCATCAATATCCACAGCATCAAGCGCACCCATATAGTCCTCCGGATCGAGATCATCAATAACTATTTTCAAATCCAGCTTGTTCAGAAATACCGTAATGAAAGGAAGATAGGAGTTTGTCGCTAGGGATTTGACCAAATAGGATCGTCCAGTTCCTATAGGACCTATCACTAAAATACCCCTAGAGGGGGATAGGGCTAGGCGGAACGAAAAGGTTTTTTGTTTTCCATGAGATGGGAAATGAAAACTATTAGCCCCACACGAGGTTTGTGAATAAGTGATTGTCTGATAATGAGCAAGGAATATCCGTCTTTCTGCTAAACAGGATGTATTGAACTCATAATTCATTAGATCCTTTTGATGAATGTCAACTACGTATCGTAAGTAAATTGCTCCCGCTTGTTCAAACATTTGATAACCATAGTCACTCTTTACTAAATGATCAATATGAGTCAGACTCCATAGAATTTTATCAATCCCTTTTTCTGGCCTTAAGGTGGAGAAATGAAACGAGTAAACTCGCTCTTTATCCAAAAACCAATCACAGGTCTCGATCCAGGATTCTATTTCATCATGAGTCTGAAACCTTTGTCCTTTTCTTATCCATGAATAGATCTCTTTACTTGTATGACTTAGATGTCTCGTATTTCTCGAAAAAGTGATTCGATTGATGGGATTTGGTATGATACTTAGGAGATCGATGAGATTGAAAAATATCTTCTGTATAAATTTGACCCCATAAACGGGACCACCACCAAATAGCGCAAAACCCAGTATTTCTGCTAGAAAATCTTCGAATTGTTCCCGAGCAACTAGAAAGAGATT